TTTTGATCACCTTGCGCCTCTGTTTTATTTATTCTTTTCTTTTTTTTGAAATCGAGTCAAAAAATACTAGAGTTATAAAGTATGAACTATCCCTTGATTGTTGCAAGACCTGAGAAAAGGAATTTCCTTTGGACTACGGACGGGAAGGATGAAAGTGAGTAGGTCTGCTAATTCCTCATCTGCAAATCAACCCTTCCCGTAGGTTATTTTATCAACGAATAAGGAATTGTATGAGTGAAATTTGGATCTAATTTGAAAAGCAAAGGACAGGTCCAGGGCAATAAAATAGGTATTTTTTTTTTTTGTAAAATTAAACAAAAGGATTCGCAAATAAAAGTGCTAATGCTACAACCAATCCATAAATGGTTAAAGCTTCCATAAAAGCTAGACTAAGCAATAGAGTACCTCGTATTTTTCCCTCTGCCTCAGGCTGTCTCGCGATACCCTCTACAGCTTGACCTGCAGCAGTCCCTTGACCAACGCCAGGTCCAATAGAAGCAAGCCCTACGGCCAATCCAGCAGCAATAACGGAAGCGGCAGAAATCAGTGGATTCATGATAAGTTCCTCATACCAACAAAAAGAAATGGTTAATGATACAATCAATCAATGAATTATGACTTAATTATTCCATTGATAGGATTCATCCGGTCGAAGTAACTACGAACTTCGAATTTAAGTAATACTATTCTATTATTGAATTGTCAAAACTCCTTCGATTTATCTTTTTTTGTTTCTATCCACAGAGTTTTGGGAAATCCATACAACTTTCGTTCTTCCCTTTCTTGGTTCCGAACTATTATTTCCATTTTTCAATTTCTTTATCTTTATTTTATCTGTTTATTCAGCCAATTCACAGCTACAACAGTATGAAAGGATACTTCGACCGGAACCCACAAGTAGACAAGTAGTAGGTCAATCTTTAATTTCTAGATAACTAGTCAATATCTACTATCACATATACATGTCTTTCTTATCTAATGTAAACCATTCGTTTCGATCGGATTCGAGAATCAATCCATTTTTTTTAGTAATCCCCTTTTTTGTAACTTTTTTTCTCCCTTCCATTTTCTTTATCATTATTTTATTTTAACCAACTAGAGAAAAAAAAAGATTCGCGCGAATTATTCCGTAGAAATCTCATTATTTCCTTGATCTAAGTTCATGCAATTTGGTTTATTATTTAGTAATTCTTTTGGTCAATTGTGAAAATCTACTGTAAAGTAGAATCAAAGTCGACTCGTATTTCCTGTTTTTTAGTTAATTAAATTTTATCACACGGCATAAAGGGTAATATCTTCTATTCAAAATTCTTATTTGATTTGAATAAGAAGGTTGGCTGACCAATAGAATAGAAGGTGAATATTCGTCGAGGAAAGGAGAGTTTTGGGAAAAATATCTGTTAGATCTCTTTCCCCCTTTTTGAACTCTCTAATTAATATAAAATTTTTGATTTTTTTGTTCTTAATTTGATCTATTTCTATTCCTTAAGTCAATCATCTTGAACCGCACATACATTGCTTTGAAATAAGCTAAAAAAAAAAAAAAGACTATTTCAATGATGGCCCTCCATGGATTCGCCTATATAAGCGGCGGCTAAAGTTGCAAAAATAAGAGCTTGAATACCACTTGTAAATAATCCAAGGAACATGACAGGGATAGGAACCACTAAAGGTACTAAAGAAACAAGAACAACAACGACTAATTCATCCGCTAAGATATTCCCGAAAAGTCGAAAACTGAGTGATAGGGGTTTTGTGAAATCTTCTAAGATGTTAATGGGTAAAAGGATTGGGGTTGGTTGAATATATTTCCCGAAATAACTGAATCCCCTTTTGGAAAGACCTGCATAGAAATAGGCCGCTGACGTGAGTAAAGCCAAAGCAACTGTAGTATTTATATCATTCGTAGGTGCGGCCAACTCTCCATGAGGTAATTCTATGATTTTCCAAGGTAAAAGAGCTCCTGACCAATTCGAAACAAAAATAAATAGAAACAAGGTTCCAATAAAAGGAACCCAAGGGCCGTATTCTTCTCCAATTTGAGTTTTACTCACATCTCGAATGAACTCAAGAACATATTCGAAGAAATTCTGACCCCCAGTCGGAATGGTTTGTGGGTTCCGAACAGCTATAGTAGCTGAACCTAATAAGATAGCAATTACAACCCAAGAGGTAATAAGTACTTGTCCGTGGACTTGGAAATCCCCTATTTTCCAATAGAAATGTTGACCTACTTCCACACCGGATATCTCGTATAAGCCTTTTAGTGTGTTGATGGAACATGATAGCACATCCATATTGCCCTCTGAAAAAATCGAACTTTAAACAAAATTATTTTGATTCAACCATCTCTTTATCTACTGGAATGGGGTATTTCGAATACCAACTGATAGTTTGAATACTAATTAATTCCATAGTATTCCCAGTTTTTTTATCTATTTTTAGAAATTCATAAAAAATAATCGATTCTATAAATCTATTGTATTTTCGAAGTAAAACTTATTGATTTTATCTTATTATTAATCAAGGATTTCTTCTATAGCTAGAACTAGAACGACCCTCACAAATCGCAAATACTAATTTATTAAGAATTAATCGGATTGAGGATATAGCGTCATCATTCGCCGGAATTGAAATATCTGCAAGATCGGGATCGCAATTTGTATCGATTAAACAAATTGTTGGAATTCCTAAAGTGATACACTCCCGCAGGGCGGTATATTCTTCATGCTGATCGACGATGATCACAATATCGGGTAATCCTGTCATATATTTAATCCCGCCCAGATAGGTTTGTAAGCGAAATAGTTGTCTTTTCAACATAGCCGCATCTCTTTTAGGAAGACGGTTGAGTCTTCCCGTTTTTTGTTTCATTCTCAAGTCCCTGAACTTATGAAGTCTCGTTTCTGTAGTGGACCAATTCGTTAACATACCGCCGAGCCATTTTTTAGTAACACAATGACACCGGGCCCTTATTGCAGCCCATGCTACTAAATCAGCTGCTTTTTTTTTGGTCCCAACAATTAAGAATTGTTTTCCCCTACTTGCTGCACCAAAAACCAAATCACAGGCTTCAGATAAAAAACGAGCAGTTCTAGTAAGATTTGTAATATGAATACCTTTACGCTTTGCCGAGATATAAGGTGCCATTTTAGGATTCCATTTCCTAGGCTCATGGCCCAAATGAACCCCTGCCCCCAGCATCTCTTCCAAGTTGATGTTCCAATATCTTCTGGTCATTTCTCCCCACACCCCCCCCGCTTTTTCCAAAAAGGCGACGGGGAACCCTGAACGGAAATAAAGAATTGTTCCGATGGAACCTTCACGTCTATCGTAGATTGGCATAGATATATGAATAAGCCATTAGTCTTTTCTATTCCTTATTTTTTATTACCAACCTAAATGACTGTCCCCGATAGTAAAGTAAAAAAAAAAAAGATGAATCCGCCTTTAGGAATCATTAAATCCCATAAAGTTCTGATGTATCATCCAAATTCTTTGAAAGAAAAGAATCAACCCACTTTCGGTAGTGAAACAAAATATCTCCCATTTCCCCCTCGAATAGATTGTTTTCTTTTGTTTCCAAAGGGCTCTTTTTTTGTTGTTTTGACGGGGGCACTAATCCCTTCAATCCGGTACCGGCGGGTATCATACCCCCAAAAACAACGTTCTCTTTCAATCCTTTTAACCAATCGACTCGACCCCGGAGAGCTGCTTTTGCTAAAACCCGAGCCGTTTCTTGAAAACTCGCTTCAGATATGAAACTTTGAGTATTGAGAGCTGCTCGAGTTATTCCCAATAAGGTGGCTCGGTAACAAACTGCTTCTTCCAATGCGCGCCCCACTCGTTCCGCTCGCAACAATCCAACTAGTTCTCCGGGCGAAAAAACATTAGACATTCCATCTTCTGAAATCAAGACTTTTGATGTTATTTGACGTACAATAATTTCTATATGCCTATTATGAATCTGTACCCCCTGGGATCGATAAACCTTTTGGATCTTATTAACCAAAGAGATACGGCTTTGGACTATAGTTAGCTCAGCACCAATCAAGAATGCCCATGGCATTCCAAGAATTCTTGGTATACGTTCATTCCAACGCTCAACCCTCTTTTCTAGATTCATCGATATTGAATCAATCGAACGCACTTCTAACACCTGTTCTACTTTTGGAAGCCCTTGGGTTATATCACCAGATCTTGATTTTTCATATATAAATGTAATGAAAGTATCACCTTCGTGCAGGATTTGCCCATAATGGCCATGAACAGTTGCTCCCGGAGTGGCCAAATAAGGCTTAGCTGATCGTATTACTACAGAGTCAACTTGAACAAGTATAACTTGACCTGATTTTAGGCGCGGTGCATTTTTTGTTCTACATATATTTTCACAAATCAACTGCCCAAGACTCATTATTGTAGATGTTTCTTCACAATAATTAGGATCGATCAAATACCAATTCCAATTTAAAAGAATGGTACTGAATGGATCGGGGTTATCAATTTTCGCATTTTCATCCAGTAAATAGTATTTACTGACTTGAAAAGTCTTTTTCAAATTTTCAACGTTATTTAGCAAGATTGGATTATGAGTTATTAAATGGAAAAATGTATAAAGATTCGCAATTTGAAAAGTGGTTCCTAAAGGCCCCAGCGAATTCGTAATTGGAATTCGAGGATCTTTTGGAATTGATTTTTTTATCCCGTTGTAATAGTTTACATCGTTGAATCGACCCACCCGAAAACAATTGGATGATGACAAAATGATCGACGACTCGAGTCCCGTATTTTGATTCAACAACATATGAATAGTTCTTTGATTGGGATCTGAGGTTTGTTGAATTCTTGTCTCGGAATAAATCGAAGAAAACGGATTGATATTTGTGCAATCTGATGCATTTCTATTAGTAGAGGGCAAGCCAGAGACTGATGTAGCATTCCTTTTTCCGATATATGAACTAGGGGGTTTTACCAAATCGATTCTTAGGAAATGTCGAATT